TTTTAGGGGGTGGACGTGCTATTTGTTTACATCCATTAGTTCGTAAAGGATTCAATGCAGACTTTGATGGGGATCAAATGGCTGTTCATGTACCTTTATCTTTGGAAGCGCAAGCGGAGGCTCGTTTACTTATGTTTTCTCATATGAATCTCTTTTCTCCGGCTATTGGAGATCCCATTTCGGTACCAACCCAAGATATGCTTATTGGACTCTATGTATTAACGATCGGGAATCGTCGAGGTATTTGTGCAAATAGGTATAATCCATGGAATCGCATAAACTATCAAAATGAAACAGTTAATGATTATAAGTATAAATATACTACGAAAGAGAAAGAGCCCTATTTTTGTAGTTCCTATGATGTACTTATAGTTTATCAGCAGAAACGAATCAATTTAGATAGTCCTTTGTGGCTTCGGTGGCGACTAGATCAACGTGTCATTGCCTCAAGAGAAGTTCCTGTCGAAGTTCAATATGAATCTTTGGGTACCTATCATGAAATTTATGGGCACTATCTAATAGTAAGACATATAAAAAAACAAACCCTTTGTATATACACCCGAACCACTGTTGGTCATATTTCTTTTTCTCGAGAAATAGAAGAAGCCATACAGGGGTTTTGTCAGGCCTACTCATACGGTACCTAAGCTAAGGAATTATGTAATACCGCGGGAATTTGGATCTCTCCGGTTCAACTGGAATCATAATTCCTTAATTTCTACATGAATCGAGATCCAGTAAAGGAGGTCTTCGAATCACTGACTCAAACCCATTGGCGAATCCTACTCAGCGCAATAGAGAAGTACTTATGGCAGAATGGGCTGATCTGTTCTTTTACAATAAAGCGATAGATGGGTCTGCCATGAAACGACTTATTAGCAGATTAATAGATCACTTCGGAATGGCATATACATCGCACACCCTGGATCAAGTAAAGACTCTGGGTTTCCAGCAAGCCACTGCTACATCCATTTCATTAGGAATTGATGATCTTTTAACAGTACCTTCTAAGGGGTGGCTAGTCCAAGATGCTGAACAACAAAGTTTCATTTTAGAAAAGCACCATCATTATGGGAATGTACACACAGTAGAAAAATTACGCCAATCCATTGAGATATGGTATGCTACAAGTGAATATTTGAGACAAGAAATGCATCCTAATTTTAGGATGACTGATCCTTCTAATTCAGTCCATATAATGTCCTTTTCGGGAGCTAGAGGAAATGCATCTCAGGTACACCAATTAGTAGGTATGAGAGGATTAATGTCGGATCCCCAAGGACAAATGATTGATTTACCGATTCAAAGCAATTTACGCGAAGGACTTTCTTTAACGGAATATATCATTTCCTGCTACGGAGCCCGCAAAGGAGTTGTGGATACTGCTGTACGAACATCAGATGCTGGATACCTCACGCGTAGACTTGTTGAAGTAGTTCAACACATTGTTGTACGTAGAACAGATTGTGGCACTACCCGAGGCATTTCCGTGAGTCCTAGAAATGGGATGACGGAAAGAATTTGGGTCCAAACACTAATTGGTCGTGTATTAGCATACAATATATATATGGGCCTACGTTGCATTGCTGCTCAAAATAAAGATATTGGGGTTGGACTTGTCACTCGATTCATAACCTTTCGAACACAACCAATATATATTCGAACCCCCTTTCTTTGCAGGAGTATATCTTGGATCTGTCGATTATGTTATGGTCAGAGTCCCACTCATGGCGACCTGGTCGAATTAGGAGAAGCAGTAGGTATTATTGCGGGTCAATCAATCGGCGAACCGGGGACTCAACTAACATTAAGAACCTTTCATACCGGTGGAGTATTCACAGGTGGTACTGCAGAACATGTACGAGCTCCTTTTAAGGGAAAAATCAAATTCAATGAGGATTTGGTTCATCCCACACGTACACGTCATGGGCATCCTGCTTTTCTATGTTATATAGACCTGTATGTAACTATTGAGAGTCACGATATTCTACATAATGTGAATATTCCACCCAAAAGTTTTCTTTTAGTTCAAAATGATCAATATGTAGAATCAGAACAAGTGATTGCTGAGATTCGCGCTGGAACATCCACTTTCAATTTTAATAAAGTTAAAGAGAAAGTTCGAAAACATATTTATTCTGACTCAGAGGGAGAAATGCACTGGAGTACCGATGTGTACCATGCACCTGAATATAAATATGGTAATGTTCATCTCTTACCCAAAACAAGTCATTTATGGATATTATCAGGAGCTCTGTGCAGATCCAGTATAGTGCCTTTTTCGCTCCACAAGGATCAAGATCAAATGAATGTTCATTCTGTTGAACGGAGATCTATTTCTGACCTCTCCGTGACTAATGATCAAGTGAGACACAAATTGTTTAGTTCGAATCCTTACGGTAAAAAGGGGGGGGTTCTTGATTATTCAGGACCTGATCGAATCATATCCAACGGTCATTGGAATTTCATATATCCTACCATTCTCCACGAGAATTCTGAT